CTTCAACCTACCCTCCCAAAAATCGAAATTGAAGATTTAGTTACGATTAGAAAAACACAAGCACCTTTTCTCTTTATCCATGGACCCCTTATTCATACTCAAATAATTGGAAATTTGGAGTCCAACTTTTCAAAATTATGTTTCGTAATTCCATAATCCAATTTTTTTTTCAATTTCCAATTGATCCTTGGATACAAATCACGATAATGTATATTCTTCCCCGACTTTTTCATTGAGAGGTAAAGGAGTCAATCCTTTTAAGAAATAAAGTTTTTCATCTGAATATGAATCATATTGAAAGACCCCTTAACTATTAAGGCGTTAATAGAACGAATCACACTTTTACCACTAAACTATACCCGCTACAATGCAATTCTTATATATAAACGGACTTTTTGTCGAACAGAGGAACCGGGCTTAATCAAGTATAGGATCATAAAGAAACCGCAAAAATTGGGGTGTTGGTGTCTTTTGTCTTTTATCAGGAGACCCAACGAAATTGGGAAAGAAGGACCCGTTTAAATACCTAAAAGACAGGCGCTTGCTTTTGCTCGAGGAGTTTTGGCATTGCTAGATATGTCTGGACAAAGCGACTTAAATTATAGCATACATATCATAAAAAGGCATTGTGTAAGAATCTTTTCCATTTCTTTTCTTATTGAATTAATCAGTTAATTTGCTATCGAACATTAGTTCTTTTGTTTTGTTTTTTCAAATTCAATAAAGCAGTTTATCTATTAGCTTTTATCTATTAGCATTTTATCTATTTTTTATTGGTAACCTTTTTTTTCGACACTGACACTCACTAAAAAAGGCCTGGCTAGGGGCTGACTGGGCCAGGCCGCGGAAAAGCCCTTTCCGACAGAACATTCTTTTGGTCTCTTAGAAAATAAGAAAATAAAAAATTTGACGTTCTTCCTTTCGGAAAGGGAAACTCTGGAAAGACTCACCTTATTTTTTTTTATTCATTCGATTTATCTTTTTTGAGCCCTTCTCTTTAATCCAAATGGTATTAAAGAAAAAAAACCTATATATCATATATCATATTTCATATTATATATAATAATATTATAGAATAATGGGATTCTAATTTTAATAAAATAATATATAAAAAGGTAGAGAGATAAAAAGGTAGAGAGATAAAAAGATTGATTTTTTTTTTCAAGTCTTACTTTTCGTGTAATTTTATTTTTATAATTAGTAATTCTACTGTTTTTGTTTTATTTTACAACTGGGAGAGATGGCTGAGTGGACTAAAGCGTCGGATTGCTAATCCGTTGTACGAATTTTTCGTACCGAGGGTTCGAATCCCTCTCTTTCCCTTTCCATTGATGTCTTGATCTTTTTTTTTTCTTTTAGAATTTGAATAGTTTAATAGTTAAAGATGTGGAATAGATAAAACCCTAAGAACGCTTTAAAATGAAGCAAGGAAAGGGAAAAATCTTATTTTTATTCTTCACGCCCAGGATTACGCCCCGGATCATTAGATAGAAATCCGAATATGAACAGAGAAACAAAAAATATCACTACTGCATAAACAAAGAGTTTGAGAGTAAGCATTATGGAATCTCCAGGGGCTTTTTTTCGTCAAAAGAGAATAGATTCCCCGTTTTTATACTACGTATCCTATTTGGATACTTTGATACCAAGAAATGAAGGAAATGAAGTCGTTTTTACAAATATAAAAAATTTGCATAAATTGCATTTGTAATGGAATTAAGGGTCCAGTCTATATATTGATTGGGAACAGAAAAACGTTATGTTATTATGTTATATAGGGTCGTTCAATGAAAAAGAATAAGGAGCAGAATGGGGGATATGGGGTGACCCAGATTTATGAGAGCTATCCAAGAATTTCAATCTTTGAGTGGAGGTTGGAGGTTTTATACTCTTCATACTCTAAGACTGAGTCGATCGATCTTCTTTTTTATTTATTAATTGTTCGCATTTTTTTCTCGAATAAATCATGAATTTTTCTAGGCCAGTATTGACGCTTTTATTTTAAAGTAAAGAGCTCATCGAAAACTTACTGCAGCTTGCCAAACAAAGGCTAAGAGAAAAAAGAAAAGAGGTATCACTGGCATAAAATCTACAATTGGATTCAAAAAAGCATAGGCTTCGGGCAATTTGCCGAAGAAAAAGGTACTAGAATAAAGGACTGAATTAAGATAGATACAGATTAAACTAAAGATATTAATCATAACAAACCTTTTTTTTTGTTCTTGGGGATAATTTTTTTTTAATTGAGGTATTAAGATGTTATTAATATAATATAGGTAAGATATAAGAGAAAAATAAAGAAAATAGGGTAGATCCAAAAAAAGATTTTTTGAACTTATCAAAAAAACCTCAATTCTCAAAAGAGAATAGAAGAACTTGTATTTTCATACAATATCTTACAAGAATTATATGTAATGATCAATAAAGTCAGTTAAATTATACGTAAAATCTATTCCATGGATCTAGATATTTTTGCTAGTGTTGACAAACAACTACTACCCATACTAAACTATTATTTAATGTCGATATAGAAATCAAAATTTCATGCTACCTCGGCCCAGCGAATAGGGCGGTAGTTCTTTTTTCTAAAACAAGGAGGGGGTTCCAATCCACCTGACCCGGAGCATACCCATTACCCATTCTCGAGATATAGCAGACCCCCCCTTTTTTACTTTATATTATATATATATTTTTTCTATATAGAATATATAAATTATATAAAAATTCTATATTCTTTTTGTTTTTCTTTTTTGATTTATGAGATCATAAATTGATATGATAGATTTATAGATTTATATGAAATATCAATTCCACAGATATTTGGAAGATAGTTGGATAGCTTGGTTTTTTTGGTAGTTGACAAGCACACATCGATCATGCTATATTCTAAGATGAGCTTGGGGAAGCGGTTTTTTTCTTAGTTCTTTGTCTTGGGGGGTGCACTATTTTTGGGACGTAGCCAAGAGTGGCGTCGGGTGGTTTTCGCGAAGGTTCGAATCCTTCCGTCCCATGGTAAATACAAAGTATTTACTGGTATGTTATCGATTCTAGGTATGTTACCCATTCTCTATTGATGTTGATAAGATTTCATTTGGATTCTATTTGTTATCTTCAAAAATGGAAAATGAAAATATATACATATAGGAAGTTAACCAATGATTATCCCACAGGAACTGTTTATGATATTTCAAAGAAGGCGGGAATTTTTGCTCAACGCCATAGGAATAGGAGTTGGGTACTCGGTATAAAATAGAATTAGCCTACTCACGGAAACGCTTATATATATATATTATCTTAAATATATATATTTTTTGATCATATCAAGTAGAAAAAAAGAAAATGTATGTGGCCCAGGATGAAAAAACCGACTAGAACCCGGATTTTTGAGATATTGCCTGATATCCTAACAACCGCAATTCGATTTTATTTGGTTTTTTTCATGATGCAAAAAACAAGTGGCATGATATTGGGCATGATATTGGGATTTTTGCCAATAATGCCAATTATCGACCTCGAGAAAGTAGAAGCTAAGATACGACGCCAAAGGCTAGGGATCCATGGTGAGGATTCTGATTCCGAGTCCGAGGACGAAGAATCGGCTATAGCGGCATCAGAAAACCCGAAACCAGACAATATCCAAAATAGGGGAGGTACTGCTACTAAAGGTGGCGGTCCCGGTCCCTTTGGAAATGGCGGTGGGGGTCGAACAAATAAAAAAGGTCCTGACGGTCCAAAGCAGCAAAGGGGTGCTAAGGGTGGAAAAAATCCGAAGGATAAGAGCTTTTGGCAGAAATTGTGGGACTGGTTATTCGGGTAATGGCAGTTGGAATGCCAGAATTACACGGATATTTCGAATTCCATCAATTTGACCACAATCCCTTTCTCTAGCCACTTCTTTTTCGGGAGTCCATTTATGGATTTGCGCGCGATCAGGCTTTCAATATCACTAGTTCTCCTTTTTCCGTTTGTGAAAGTTCCTCTGATAACAATAAATTCAGTTCACTCCGAGTTAAGCGGGTCATTCATCGAATGTATGACCCTTTCCTAATTTCTTGGACTTATTCGACCCAAAATCCAGTTTTGGGTCACAATGATCATGTGTCTTCTCATATCATATCAGAGGTATTTGCAGATATTGCAGAAATTCCCCTTTTTCTTCAATTAGTATCTTCTTTAGAAGGGAAAGAAATAGCAAAATCTTTTCATTTACGATCAATGCAGTCAATATTTGTCTTTTTAGAGGACGACTGCTCCCATTTCCATTTTTTGTCAGATGTATTAATACCCCACCCTGCCCATCTGGAAATCCTAGTTGAGGCTCTTCGTTTTCGTTATTGGGTGAAAGACGCGCCCTTTCTACATTTTTGACGGTTCTTTCTCTATCAGGGTTGGAGTTGGAATAGTCTTATTATTCCAATTCCAAAAAGTCGTAGTTTCGTTTTTTCAACAAAAAATGTAAGATTGTTCCTCTTTCTATATAATTCTCATGTATGTGAATATGAATCCATCCTCCTTTTTCTTCAGAATAAATCTTCTCATTTACGATCAACATCTTTTGGAAGTTTTCTCGAGCGAATTCTTTTCTATAAAAAGATGGAAGGTCTTGTATCTATCTTTGCAAACAATTTGGAGCGCATTCTGGTGTTTTTCAACGACCCCTTCATTCATTATGTTAGATATCAAGGAAAATGCATTCTGATTTTAAAAGACAGGCCTCTTCTGATGAATAAATGGAAAGATTATCTTATAAAGTTATGGGAATGTCATTTTGATGTATGGTCTCAACCAGGAAGGGTGCATAGAAACAAATTATCCCAACACTCCCTTAACTTTATGGGTTCTATTTTAAGTGTACAACCAACTTCTTTGGTGGTACGGAGTCAAGTATTAGAAAATTCATTTTTAATAGATAATGCTATGAATAAGGTCGAAACAATCATTCCAACTTTTTATCTAATTGAATCCTTGGCTAAAGCGCAATTTTGTAATCCGGTAGGGCA